TTAAAATGTGAACAAAATGAACAAAATTATACCCATAATACCTATGTCAGCTTTTTGTCTGAATACAAACAAAATGAATTGCTTTCTAGATGATCCTTCTAGAAGAAGGTGATTCTAACAATCTTTCTAGTTACTTCGTTCTCTATTTCTATTTGAGAGGATCCTAAGGAAAAGGATTTTGTTTCCACCGAGCTAAAACAATATGGCGATGTCTCTAGTAAACCAAAGACATCGTTGAATAGCTATTTTGCTTCAATTTCTTTCTTTAGACATCCAAAAAAAAATGGAAGATTTAGTTACGATTGGAAATTGACTTTTTATCTTCAGCCATGGATCCTTTACTCATACTTATTCAATTGGAAGTCTTGATCCAATTCAAAAATTATGTTTCGCAATTTCATAATCCAACTTTTCAATTTATAAGTGACTCATGGATACAAATCACGAGAATGTGTATTTTTTTCTCGACTTTATCATTGAGAGGTAAAGGATTAAATCCTTTTAAGAAAAAAAGTTTTTGATCGGAATATGAATAAAACCGAAAGACCCTTTAACTATTAAAGGGCTAATAGAACGAATCACACTTTTACCACTAAACTATACCCGCTGCAATATGATTATTGTATACAAATGGAGCTTTTGTCGAACAAGATAATTGAGCATGATCAAGATAGGATCATCAAAGAATCATCAAACTCGGAGTGTTGAATTTTTTCGTGGGTAGATAAAAATTTAATGAGATTCGGAAAAGAGGCTTCATTTAATTGAAATTAAATAACTAAAGTTTTCTTTTTTGCTGAAAGAAGATAGATACGGATCGAAAAAAACACTACAATCATAACAGAAAAATGCATTGTCCAGAATCTATAGTTTCTTTTTTAGTTCGGAAAATGAAATAAAATATAACAAGAAAAAAAATGGAAACAGTTTTTATTCTTTTTGTTGTTGCTTGAATATAAAATATTCAATTGAATATAATAATATAATAAAAAAAACAAATATTTGTGTTTTCAAATCAGATATCAGATAAATCATTATTTATCTATAATTTGTTAGAACAAAAAAAAAGGCCCGGCTAGGTACTGACCAGGCCAGGCCATCAGAATAACAAGGGCCTTTCGAACAAAATCAACACAAGGAGGTCTTCCTTATTTTTCTTTAGTTCGATTAGTGGCGGGCTCAAGCCCCTCTTTTAGTTTAGAATAGAGAAAAAAGAGAGAGAAAGACTCCTTACATTATGTGTAATGTAGTAATTATCTTTTGCAATTGGGAGAGATGGCTGAGTGGACTAAAGCGTCGGATTGCTAATCCGTTGTACGAGTTATTTGTACCGAGGGTTCGAATCCCTCTCTTTCCGTTTCCGTTAATGACTTGCTTTATTTTATTTTTCAATTTTGAAAATCTTAGTTAAGCGTGTGGAATAGATAAAATCCTAAGAAAATTTGAAAATTTCCCAAGGAAAACCCTTTGGATTTTATTCTTCACGTCCAGGATTACGCCCCGGATCATTAGATAGGAATCCAAAGATAAAGAGAGAAACAAAAAATATCACTACGGTATAAACGAAGAGTTTCAGAGTAAGCATTACACAATCTCCAAGATGATTTTTTGGAAAAAAAAAGAGAATAGATCTTCCATTTTTCTACCACATATCCTATTTTGACATCACTCCAAATTCGATATTGTGGGAGACCCTAATGGGGTTAGGGTCTTTCACTGGAAAGGGGGTCAAAAATGAGGAAATGGGGGTAAGCCGGATTTATGGCGACTATCCAAGAATTTCAGTGTGCTAATCTAGGATTCATACTCTAAAACTTATCTGATTTTCTCAATTGTTAGAATTTTTCTCGAAGAAATCATGCTAAGATATTATTATTAAGGATCTCATCGAAAACTTACAGCAGCTTGCCAAACAAAAGCTAAGAGAAAAAAAAGCACAGGTATGACTGGCATAACATCTACGATTGGATTCAAAAAAGCATACGCTTCAGGCAATTTGCCGAAGAAAAAACTACTCGAATAAAGGGCAGAATTAATACAGATCAAACTAACGATATTAAGCATAACAGACATTTTGTTCTTGGAGATAATTGCATTTTGATTGAGTTTTTGATATAAGGAACAAGGAAGAAAGTAAGTAAGGTAGACAAAAAATCCTTCTTTTTCTTTGAACCCACCCAATCAAAAATCCTCCAATTCTCAAAGGAGAATAGAAGAAATCATACTTTCATACAATATCTTAATTGAATTCTATGTAATGATCAATAAATTAAGTTGAATTCTATATCTATATGTATCAAAATCCTAGTACCAATCTATTCTATAGATATATAGATATTTGGAGATATTTGGACTGGAGTTGACAAACAACCAATACCAATATTATTGTTTCTTAGTGTAGATTAGAAATTGAAATGGGGCGTGGCCAAGTGGTAAGGCAACGGGTTTTGGTCCCGCCATTCGGAGGTTCGAATCCTTCCGTCCCAGTACATATCCATTTTTTTATGCTCCATTATGACTATAGAAAGAAGTAGGTCAGTGGATAGGAGTAAATCCGTATTCATTTTAATATCTGTGTCTGTTCGAATCTCATTAACAAATGATCAAGTTCCATATCATATAGAAATATGTTATGGAGCCGATATATTTTCTTTGAATCTCATTTTATTTAGGTATTTCGTGTTTGGCTCTAAGTAAAAATTGGAAATCTACAGAACAATTGAGGCAGGGGTGATTTCCCCTATCACCCTTTTATTCACTTTATGATAAGAGTCGATTATTGTGAAATATTACTTAATCCCATGTTAAACAAAATCTATAAATATATATCATCTAAAATATATAAAATGAGGAAATGTTTCGTTTATATGGTATGTATCGTTCTATTTCAATGACAATAATTTTTCGGTTTTTGTGAAAAAGATTTTTGATACCTTAAATTATTTAAATTCTATATTATAGAATATCTATAACAGTGACAACTCTTCAGTCTATCTGATAGATACGAAAAACCCTCCTTATTTTTTTTTATTTTCGTAATCAGACGAAAAGAATAAAGATTCAAATCTTAACTTAGATCATTTTTTTATCCATCTTATGAAAAAAAATTGGATTTCGTTTTTCTTTTATCTATTTAAAATTAAATCAGTGATGAGTCAATTCAAAAAGAAAGACTTATCTTCCTATGAAGATCAAACGTCATGCTTATTGTCCAATTTTCTTCAAATTAAATAATCAAATTAAATAATGATGTCTAAATAGGAAACTTTTTCAATTTCAATTAGAACTATTTTTATTAAATATTTTTAATGATTGCTTGTAAGTGGAATCTTTATTTGGTACTCAAAAAGTAGGAAATCGTTTAATCTATCCTGTTGAGTCACTTGAAGATGCAGATTAAAAAAGTTATTCGTTTATATATTTCGATTTCTTGCTATTATCTATATATTATTTATGTATGTGAAAGATTAAGACTTTTTCAGAAAAATCGTTTCATATCATATATAGAAGAAAAAGCCTAGATTACGATGTCTATGTACAACTGAACCAATGACTATTCATGATTCCATAATTGAATCAATTCCATACCGGTTCCAAATTAGAGGAATATTATGGTAAAACTTCGTTTGAAACGATGTGGTAGAAAGCAACGTGCGACTTGAAAAGGACACGATCCGTTGTGGATTTTTCCATCCACCATTTTCGATTTATCTAAGGATGAGAGTGCTCTTGGCTCGACATTGTTTGTTCTGTTACACTCGATTTTTTGTTGGGTTGTAAATAGTCCACGATGAAGCTCGAGTAGAAAAGATTAATTCATTTCTCGGGGGCAAGGATCTAGGGTTAATGCCAATTAATCGGAACAACTTCGTAAACGTATCTTCCATATATAGAAATCGAAAGGATCCAATTCGAGCAAGTTTCCAATTCAAAAGCAAGACTTGTTAGAATTTAGCAAACTTTTTCGATTCAAAGTGTATCACACGTGAATCAACTGTCCGTAGGATTCTTTGATAGAAAGAAATCAAAAGGGGGTATGTTGCTGCCACTTTGAAAGGATTAAGAAGCACCGAAGTAATGTCTAAACCCAATGATTTAAAATAAGGATAAAGGATCTAAGAACAAGGAAAGACCTTTTTAATTGTCTCGATAGTCTCACTAATTGGATCAGACTAAAGAATCCAAATAGAATTTGAAACGAGACAAAAGACAAACAAAAGGGGTTAAAGACCACTCAATAAATGAAAGTGACTAAAGATTTTTCCTTTGAGCTATTTGAGAGTTATCCAACTTGAGTTATGAGTATGAATGGTTTCTTTTTCATTTTCAGGAAGGAAAAAAGACTGAAATTAGAGTCTAATTGATTTTCTAGGCTCATTTGTCATTTAATTTATTAGAATTGCATACATAGACAAAACTTCGAAGCAAATCATTTTTCTCGAGCCGTACGAGGAGAAAACTTCCTATACGGTTCTAGGGGGGGTGTTGGTCATCTACATCTATCCCAATGAGCCGTCTATCGAATCGTTGCAATTGATGTTCGATCCCGAAGAGAAGGAAAAGATCTTAGAAAAGTGGGGTTTTATGATCCAATGAAGAATCAAACTTATTTAAACGTTCCTCTTATTCTATATTTCCTTGAAAAAGGTGCTCAACCCACAGGAACTGTTCAGAATCTTTTAAAGAAAGCGGAAGTTTTTAAGTAACTTCCGTCTAATCAAACGAAATTTAATTAAAGAAAAACTAAGGGGGGGTAGCAACTTGTATATAACTTTGTATAATTTTGCTCGACTTGTTTTTTGATTTCCCCCCCTACTGCTGTAATTGTTTCCGTTGAATCCGATATCTAGAACGACAAAACCTTAGTTTATTGATTTTCTAAATAACAAATTCGGACATTTCCTTCAATTGTGTGGTTTTCATTGGAACTCAACTAACTAACAAGGAATCCACTTTGCTTATTCTACTTAGATTCATGAAATACATTATGAACTAAAAAA